TTTAGTTGCTTTTCCTTTAGTTGCTTTTCCTTTAGTTGCTTTTCCTTTAGTTGCTTTTCCTTGACTAACACTTTCTTTTCCTTGACTAACACTTTCTTTTCCTTGACTAACACTTTCTTTTCCTTGACTAACTTCTTCTTCTTCTTCTTCTTCTTCTTCTTCTTCTTCTTTTCCTTTGAAATTTAAAAGAAGTAACTTCATAGGTCTAAGCCACGGGTTCATTTGATATGTCCTCTTACGTAGCAGAAATTCTGGGAAGAACCAATCTTCCTGATTCGAATCTTCCTCATTCGAATTCGCTCTGGGTGCCTTTAAGATTTCTTCATTCATTCCCATCCAATTAAAAAAGCTTTTTTTGTCTTCTTTGATTTCTGGATCTTCTTTGAGTTCTGGATCTTCTTTGAGTTCTGGATCCTTTTCGATTTCTGGATCCAAGAGCATTTTTGGAACGATATCATAAATAAGACCTCTATTCTCATTCTCAATTATTTCAGAATTCTCATCCTCAATTATTTCAGAATTCTCATTCTCAATTATTTCAGAATTCTCATTCTCAATTATTTCAGAATTCTCATTCTCAATTATTTTCGAATTTTCATTCTCAATTATTTTCGAATTCTTAGTCTCAATCTTAGTATTTGTATTATGGTTAGGGTCGATCTTTTTCCCGGCCTCCAAATGGACTAGATATTTTTCGAAAAACTTCCAATCAAAGTCCATATATTTTCTTTCAGGTTTTTTCTTTCGCATTTTTTTCAGAGACATATAAACCTTGTCTAGATAATTGTCTAGAGAATTCTTGTCTAGATAAACCTCGTCTAGATAATCCTTGTAATAATCCGTTTCTAGATAAAGCTGGTCTAGAGAATCCTTGAAATAAACCTTGTCTAGAAAACTCTTGTCTAGATAATCCTTGTGATAATCCTTGTCTACATAAGTATTGTCTAGATAATTGTCTAGATAAGTATTGTCTCGATAAATCTTGTCTAGAAACTTCTTGTCTAGTATACAATCCTTGAAATAAGTCTTGAAAACAATCTCCTCTGGTATATCAAATAAGTCGATCTCTTGGCTCTTATTTACTTGTAATGGCAATTTCGAAATAGAGGAGTCCTTCTTAGTTTCAGAAGAAATGTATTTATATGCTAAAAGATCATATTTATAGTTTTTCTTAAACTTAGTTTTTTGATTTCTTACTAATGAATATACTTCAGAATCATCTTGTTTTTTGGAATGAAGTAATGGGTCTTTTTCATATGAATCTCCTTTATTTAAATCGTTATTTTGAGGCGTATGGCGTCGGTTGACTTTATTTCGCCAGGTTTGTGCGCCTACTCGCTCCCAATGAACCTTAGATAAATTGTATTGAGACTGACCTCTTAACCAGTTTTTCCATGGATTCGTTCCAAAATTTCGAAGTTTCTTATGCTTTAATTCGGAATGAAATATTCCCTGTCTTTCAAAAGAATCCTTAATTGCAGTCTTAAGAAAAAAAGACGTTCCGCGATATTGAAGAACAGATCTTAACTTATCACTAACTAGGGTTTGTGATAATTTGTAAAATACATATGCTTGTGACAGGGAAGATAAATTTGGCAAGGAAGCAAATTTCGGAACAATCTGTGACTTCCGCTTATTTATATTTTTTATAGTCGAACTAAAGGTAATTATTTTTTGATTTGTTTCAGTATTGGAAATGTCTTTCTCAAAAAATTTTTTTGTTAAATTGATTCTAGGAATCTTAATGATACATAGAAAGATATCTAGGTATATTTTGTATATTTTTTCAATGAAAATTTTTTGAAAATAATTCCATTTACTTATTAATCGAACATTTCTTCTTTTTACAATTTTCCAAATATTTTTTGGTGATTCTACATTATTATTTTGCTTTTTGTTGTTAGGACTATTATTTAGTCCTGGAGTTACTTTTTTTTTTTCTTTTGTAATTCGTTCTATTTGATTTTTGATTGTGCTTGTTCTATTAATCAGATTTTGTATTTTTTCTTCTGAATTTGTAGAAGCTCTAGATCGAATTTGACTAAATGATTCATTAATTCTCTCATTGCTGATTATAGAATCTTTTTCTTTTTGAGTTTCACTCGATTCATCTCCTCCTCTCCCTTTCAATCTTGTATTTTTTTTGAGTATTTTCAAAATTGTGCTTTTTAGAACTAGAACCCTTTCTTTAAGCCGTTTTATGCTTTCTTTAAGCCGTTTTATGCTTTCTTTTGAGTTTCCTAGAACTCTAACAAAATTTTGCTTTATTTTTTGGTTGAAAACGCTTCTTATAAGGCGAAAGACGCTCCCTTCCAATTTTTCTGCTGCTAATCTTTGACTTTTTTTGCCTAGTTCTTTCAAAATGGGCCCCCAAAAAATGGAAAAGGAATGGTTGGGTCGGATAGGACCCCAAGGATAGTCAGCTAGTCCCAAGAAAGACCTTATAAAAGCATAATCGTTGGTTATCCTTTGTCTATCATCCGCTGTGTGCCAAGGTTTCAACTCTAAAGGCCATAAAACTTTGACCTGAAGACCGTATTCCCACCACTCCTCCGGCAAGTTCTTGATGGATATGACGCCTATAGCAAAACCGTCATCGTTGCATAAAAGATGAGTCTCCTTTTCCCAGTCCTTTCTATCCTCAGCCCACTCGGGCTGCTGCAACAATAAGATACGACCAATATTTTTAGCTATTATCGCTAAAGGCAATGCAATATATTTTCTAAAATAGGAGTTATAAATTAATATGATAGCTCTTACTCCTAGCCCATAATAAAGCTCATCCCAGGCATCTATTCCATCCATCCGGTACAGCTCTTCTTCGGGGTCTAGTTCGATTTTCTCTTTTTTGATTCTTTTGAATTTTTTCCGTTCTTTCAATGCTTTGCTTTTTTTTTCGTCTATCTTCCTTTTTGTCTTTCTTTTTGTCTTTCTTTTTGTTTTTGTCTGTTCTTTCTTAGGTCCCTTAAGAGTGAAAAGGCCCCCTTTTTTGATTAGAGTGAAAAGGTCCCCTTTTTTGATTCTATGCATCAAATTTTGCATTTTCAAAACAAGGGGTTTCAGTACCCTAAAAGAACTAGACAGTCTACTTTTTAAGAAGCCCAAAAAAAGAGGGGAATGCGGAAACATTTCAATCTGTCTTACAACAACTCCGTTTTTACGCCTTAGGGGGACCGCAACACCTTTGATGTTATCCTGCTGCCAAAATTGTTTTCGCACCGCTTTCAAGGAGCCCCTCCACGCGTCCTTAATGATGTTTTCCCCCTCGATATCGCTCAGGCGGCTGCCAGCGTGAACATGAGCAAGGCTTTTCTCAAATTCAATACTATAAGGGTCTCCCCCACTCTTGATCAAATCCTTCCTAACCTTCTCATTAATCTCTTTAGCAATCTGCGGATCAATCTTCTTACTATCTTTCTCAAGAAGTTGGATAAGTGACCTTTGAGTCTCCTTATTCAAAATAATTTCATATTTGCATTTTGCTGATATAATATCAAAGCAATCATCATCTCCCCGCTTGGTCAGAAAGGGTTCGCCCAGGTCGTATGGGACCTCGCGGAGTAATACGTATGACCAGCGAGGGACGCATTTTTCGATTTGCGCTCGTCCCACAGATTGTCCGATTTTATAAGTCTTTTTTTGCTGTAGCTTTTTTAGTTTTCGCTGGTTCCAATCAATGCTTCCCCCCCCTTTTTCCCAAGGCTTAGAAAAAAATTTTGCCAAAGGATTATAATATAATTTTCCTTCTGCTCTTAGTTTTAGTGTTTTACTTTTTAGTATCGCGAACATTCTCTCTTCAAATTTTGGGGACTCGAAAAGGAAACCTGGCAAAAGGGTCTCATGAATTTGATTTAGAGCAAGGATTTGCTTAAGTTGAGATTCTGTAGGTTCATCGTCGATTCTTTCACGAGATTTTTTAGTTCCATTTTTTTTTCTTCGACGAGATTTTTTAGTTCCATCGTCGATTCTTTCACGAGATTTTTTAGTTCCATTTTTTTTTCTTCGACGAGATTGCATTGCATTCTGGACTTTTTCACGAGATTGCATTGCATTCTTTTTTCTTCCACGAGATTGCATTGCATTCTTTTTTCTTCCACGAGATTGCATTGCATTCTTTTTTCTTCCACGAGATTGCATTGCATTCTTTTTTCTTCCACGAGATATACTAGATTTAATTACATTGTAGACTTTTTCACGAAATTCACCCAATTTAAGAAGTGCCCTTTCTTCGCGTAGACGTGCTTCTTCGCGTAGACGTGCTTCTTCTTCTTCGCGTTTTCGTTTCTCTTCTTCCCTTTTCTCCTGTTCTTTGCTTTTCGGTGCCTTTTCTTCGCTTTTCTCCTTTTCTTCGCTTTTCTCCTTTTCTTCGCTTTTCTCCTTTTCTTCGCTTTTCGCCTTTTCTTCGCTTTTCTCCTTTTCTTCGCTTTTCGCCTTTTCTTCGCTTTTCTCCTTTTCTTCGCTTTTCGCCTTTTCTTCGGGATCCTCGATTACTTTGCTAAACTTTTTGATTCTTCCACGGGCGGGCCCATTCAACAAAGGATCATACCTTTTTGGTAGGCAGAGGCAGGTTTCATTTATTTTCTCAATACAAACCCGAGTCCTTTTGTCGAGTATATCTAGAAAAAGAAATCCCGTGTCTAGAGCCTCAATTCTCTTTATAAACTCGTTATTTAAGTTGTTTTGTCTTTGTTTGTTCTTATAAAGCCAATCTTTGTCTAGTTTATCAAAGGAGAGTCTTTCTACTGTGGACGAAGATATCATCCCTTTCGTCAGTTCCTTAAAACGAGAAACACTAGGAGGATCTGTAAAAGATATTCTTTTTTTTCCATCACTTCGGCATGTATCAAAAAAATATTGTGAAACTTCGTTTCTTACAGCCGCAAAAAAGTGTTCATTGCCTATGTATCGTACTGGACGAGTCCATTGAAACTGAACAAAATCGGCCGCTAAAATGCCTTCCACCACTACGGGTACTTTTTGATCTTTTTCTTCATCCAGAT